GATAAATCTGACCCCTTCCCCTGTTCCCGCCTACGTATATGGGATATTTTAAGAAGTGAACATCTTTCTTAGTCGCAGGGTCCGGGGAAAGAATAGGAAAGGTGATTTCACTATATTTCTGACCAGGAACAGGCCCTATCACAAGAATATTTTTTTTAGTGGGACGATAGCTCTGAAAAGACAGATTGCCCATCTTTTCTTTAATCTCGGGAGAAATACGATCGGGGGGGGCTAATTCAAACCCTTCGGGTAAAATAAGAACAGCCCCCACATTCAAACCGCCCTTTTTACCATTCGCAAGAACTTGTTTCAGTTGCATATCATAAGGAATTCGAACAACTGCTTCAAATACAGTATCAGGAAGTACCGCTTGTGGAACCTCGATATCCACGGGCTTATTAGCTAAATGGCAGTTGGCACAGACAATACGGCCGGTTGCTTCTCGTGGATTTTCATAACCCTGCTGTGCAAAAATGGGATATGCATTTGAAACGGGTGCCCAAGTTATTATATATATCATGAGTGATACGGAAATAGATCGAGTAATCTCTTCCTTTATCGAAGAAAAGGTATTTCTAGTTTGCATGGTCCAATCATTGAGCCCAAAAATTTCTACAATAAAATTAGGTAGGTCCCTAGTATAGTTCCCTATCCATGATTCTGCTATTTACTGAAATAATGTTACTCGAATATAGGAGGCATCCTTCTGCATGGGTAGAAGGAATAAGTACAATTTGGAATGTTTTACTTATGTACAAAGAAGTAACAAACATTCGATTTTTCAGTCATTCATTGAATGATAAATCACTACAAGTGACGGAGATACACGATTTAAATAACGGAAGATCCAATATTTAAAAATTGTGTCAAGAATGACTGGAAAAGTGGAAACAAGACCGGATATAATTTGATCGTTATGAGAAAATCCAAAATCTTTGTAGACAGAACCAATCATTAGTTCCCAACCATGGGGCGAATGGAATCCTATACATAAATCAGTTAATAAAAGAATAGAAAAAGCTTTTATTGTGTCGCTTAAGTTATATAGGAACTCTTGAACCCAAGAGTTAAGAATAACAAGTTCTTCATTACCAAGAATAGAATAACCACTTAGAATAACGAAACAGATTATATTTGTCGAGAAGTGCAAAATCGTATGGATACGATCCTCATTGTGCATCTTGATCAATTGGATCGTTTCTTTGTAGATTCCGATACGAAGCTTTTGTAGATGTGTTTCTGGGTATTCCTTTAGCATTTCGTCCAAGAGAAAGAGTTCCTCTAATTCGATAACTTTTTTTATAATACTCTTTTCTTGAATATCATTCAAAAAAATTTCGGATTGACCAGTATTCCACCAATTAGTAACCCAAGATTCTAGGCTTTTTTTAAATGAAAGAGAGATCCACCAGGGCAAAAATACTATAGATGCAAGATATAGAAGGGGAATGAATGCTTTCTTTTTTGCCATTTTTTCGTCTTTGATTTTTTAATGAACTCACTTCATTCGTTAACTCTATACACTACTAATATTTATATCAAACATAAGTTCTATTACAAGTCATATGGATAGTATTATGAATCCATTCCCTGTTTTTTAGTTTTTGATTTGTGATTCATTAGTTAATCCTTGAATTTCGAAATAATACAGAAAGAAAATAAAAAGAATCCACTTTTGTTACTGTGGAGTTGATTTACATACGCATAAAAATTTCGGACAAAGACAGTTTTCTGGCTGTTCCGTATACGTCTGCTTTGGCTCAAATGAGCATTCTGAAGAAATTCCAGTTAAGTTATACTATTACTATGGTCTAGAAAAAAGACTATTCTTTAATTTGAGTTTTATCCCTCTTGCTACGAACTAAGAAAGCATTCATTCTGAACTTTATTTTTCAAAAAACTTCAATTGGTACACGCAAGAAATAGGCCAATTCGGCAGCCTTTTGCTCAATTTCTCGTGGGGTCAGATTCTGATCGGTACGAGTCAAGGGAATGGCCCCTTGGCCTCTGATTTCCATATAAAGGACACGACGTGCATAAATACCCTCTTTAACTTCTATTCTGATGGACTGAATGTCTTTCATAAGGAATCGGAGGAAGATTCGACGATTTTTTCCAGGAAACCCCCAACGAAAAATAGACACTATTCCTTCTTTTCTATCGAATCGATCATAACCGCTACCTACACTCCACAAAATTGTGCACCACAAATAGGAGCTAATAAAGAGACCTGCGATCCCATAGAAAGACATCACGATCCCCTGTGGAAAAAAAATTATTTGCTGAGACGGAAATAAAGATATCAAATCCCTACCAAGATAACTGGAAGTTCCAACCAAAAAAAACCCTAATGAACCTAAAAAAAGGATAAAGGCCCAGCAGAAATTGCTGATTTTTCGAGATCCTCTTATAAATTCTATCCATATACGTTCTGATCGCCAACTCATACTAGATCTCGTTGAATTTTATTGGAATTGATAGAATAACAAAAATCGATTTTACTTTTTTTGTTTCCGAAGTAACTCTAATCAACTAGCACTATTTTGATGTGAACCTTTACTTTAGGAGTAATTCATCGAATTACTTAGATCTAAAATAATAACATCACCTTTATATGATTCCCTATAGATACCTACATCCATATCGATATATTGACTTTACATCTCAAACATTCGTCGCTTGATCTGTTATATATTTTCTATTTTGAAATACGTATAATTCATTTCCTCAGATATCATGTTTACGCATGTATAATCGCTTATGTTTGGAGTAAGCCACATGTTAGACTCTAGTCTACTAAATAGATAGCTGTGTTATCGTCAAAGTCGAAGTTTTGAAAAAAAAAAATAGACGGCACTAGGATATTTAAAAAATCTTGTTTTTTTGAACATGAAGAGATAAAGAAGCCATTGCAATTGCCGGAAATACTAGGCCCACTAAAGGCACAAAAATAGAGGGTAAGGTGGTGAGAGTTGTCATAGAATGGATACCTCGACTTAATATTTGTACCTGTTATTTATTGTTATATTAATTGTTATATTAATATTTTTACCTGTTATTTATTGATTGTTATAAAAGGTATCTTATAATTATACTAATTCATATATAATTATACTAAGTAATATCTACGTGAGTATATATAGAAAAGGAATGAGGAATGTCGAATTAAATTTACTCATCTTTCGACATGAAATATATGTATCATAATAGACTTTTGTATTATTTTATTTATTATCTTGTCTTATAATTTTTTTTATTAAAATTTAATAAAGATTTTCTTACAAATTCCCAAAAAGTTCGTTATAATCCGATCCAACAACAGGGATTCTTAGTAAAACTAGAGATCCTCTAGAGATGTAGAAAGATGCAAGACTCTATGCCGCTATTTGCTATAGTTGAATTATATATACACATGTAATGTAAGAAGGGGAGCATGAAATTCATTTTATTCCCCTTGCCAAATTTTGCGGAAGAAATAATTCGCTCTTTTATTTTGTTTGATAGGGGTTTCCTAATTACTAATCAGGAATATCGGTAAAAAAAATTTCTCCGCATGATTCTTTCTACAATTTTATCTTATGTTACCAAAGAAAAATCCATTCTTCGAATTTTTACTTTGATTCCTATAAACTAAATAACTACTTGTTCGTCACAAATAAAATAATGAATTTTTGAAGTTTTAAGTAAGGCTTTACTTGATTGAATTTTGATTCGAGGGAACGAAAGCGTGGAGCTGAAATAACTCACTCAAAACACCTTTTAAAGGATTACGTGGTACGATTAGATCGAATAAGCCCTTATGGAATAAATATTCAGCCGCCTGTGAACCCTCAGGGACTGTCTTATTCAATGTTTGTTCAATTACTCTTTTACCCGCAAATGCGATGTAGGCATTGGGTTCGGCAATAATGATATCCCCCAACATACCAAAACTAGCTGTCACCCCACCAGTAGTAGGAGATGTAAGGATTGCTACATAGAATAATTTTTTATTTGATTGATAATCATATAAAGCGGAAGATATTTTGGCCATTTGCATCAAGCTCAAACTTCCTTCTTGCATGCGTGCTCCTCCAGAAGCACACACTAAAATAAGAGGTAAAAATTGATTGGTAGCATACTCGATCAAACGGGTGATTTTCTCGCCTACTACGGATCCCATACTACCCCCCATAAACTGAAAATCCATAACCCCAATTGCTACGGGAATACCGTTTAATTTACCTGTGCCTGTTTGAATAGCCTCAGTTAATCCTGTCTTTCTTTGATAAGAATCAATACGATCTTTATAAGGTTCCTCTTCCGAATGAAATTCAATGGGATCCAAAGAGACCATGTCTTCATCCATAGGGTCCCAAGTACCTGGATCAATCGAGAGTTCGATTCTATCTGAACTACTCATTTTCAAATGGTATCCACATTGTTCACAAATATTCATTTTTGATTTCAAAAATTTCTTATAATTTAATCCATAACAATTTTCGCATTGAACCCACAAATGCCTGTATTTTTGAGTTACATCTAGATCATTAGAACTTTCTGTTCTAGTTAAATCACTTCCATCCGTGCTAGTTCTTATACTGGAACTCTCACTTTCACTACTATTTCCACCTTCACCACAAATGTAACTATAAATGTAACTGTCACTGTAATTGTGACTACCACTTAAAATGTAACTATCAATACAGATTTGAGCCCGAAGATAACTGTCAATGCAACTATTAATGTGATTATTCCAACTATATTTAGTATCATACATGTAACGATCATAGTGGGAATCATCACTCTTAGATACATGATTTTGATAAGTAGAGTTCCGAAAACTATAAAAAGAACTTTCTAGTTCACTTACAAAAGAAGGATCATTGTCAATCTCAAAAATTTGATTTTCAATATCCAAATATATGGAATAACTGCTGCTATTACTATCCCTAACTAAAAAAGTGTCATCAGATACGAAATTCCGAATGCCGACTAAATCATCAACAGTACTGTAACTA